GGGTTTATACTAACCAACACAAAAATAACAACTTAAACAACGAGTTTTTAAATAGAATTGAGGCTCTAGATACGGGATTTTTTTCTCTAGATATACTCGAAAAAAGTACTAGATTGTGTAATGATAAGACTAGAAAATATTACTTGCCTAAAATGTATGATCCCATTTTGAATGGGTTATATCGGGGAACAATCAAAAAAAAAATTTCACCTTCAATCATAAATAAAATTTCGTTAGAAAATTTCATAGAGACAATGGAAATTAATAAGATTCATAGTCTCCTTCTTCCTGATACTGATTACCAAGAGGTTGAACAGAAAATAGACCGATTTGATAAAAAAACTTTTTCAACGGAAAATCGTCATTTATTTACTTTAATCAGTAAATTTGATAGAGAATCGGGATCGAGTTTAAATTGGAAGGGCCTCTCTTTATTTTCAGAAAAAGAACAAGGAAGGATTGGTTCAGAAAAAAGAGCCAAATTTTACAAATTTTTATTGAATACAATTCTAACTAGCCCTAATGGTCAAAAAACAAAACAAAAATTTGTAATAAAAGAAATCAGTAAAAAAGTCCCTAGATGGTCATACAAACTTATTACCGAATTGGAATTCCTGTCGGGCGCAGCTCATGAAGGCCTACCGTTGGATTATAATATACGTTCAAGAAAAAGGGATCGTGTAATAATTTATAGGCCTACTAAACGTAGTCGCAAAGCAAGTGTCAAAAACTGGGTGTCTATTAGAGACTATTCGGAAGAATCAGATTTTCGTCGAGAGTTCATCAAAGGTTCTATGCGTGTTCAAAGGCGTAAAACTTTTATTTCGAAATTGTTTCAAGCAAATGCGCATTCCCCCCTTTTTTTGGACAGAATAAAAAAATCCCCCCCTTTTTATTTTAATATCCCTGAACAGATGAAATTTTTTTTTAGAAATTGGATGGGTAAAGGAGCAGAATTTAAAGATTATACAGAGGAACAAAAAAAAAGACAAAAGGAAGAAGAAGAGAACAAAATAAAGGAAAAAACGTGGATAAAAATCTCAGAAGCCTGGGATTTTGTTCCATATCCACAAGCAACAAGAAGTTTAATTTTAATAATTCAATCTATTTTTAGAAAATATATTTTATTACCTTCATTGATAATAGTTAAAAATATTGGGCGTATTTTATTATCTCAACCCCCTGAGTGGGCTGAGGACTTCGATGAATGGAATAGAGAAAAGCATATTATATGTACCTATAACGGTGTTCAAGTATCAGAACTCGAACTTCCCAGAAATTGGTTTAAAGATGGTATTCAGATAAAAATAGTATTTCCTTTTTATTTGAAACCTTGGCACAGATCCAAATTGAGGCCCTCTTTTTCTTCTTATAAAGATATAAAGAAAGAACAACAAAAGTTTTCTTTTTTAACGGCTTGGGGAACGCAAACAACCCTTCCCTTTGGTTCTGTCCCCCCCAAACCTTCCTTTTTTAAGCCTATTTTTAAAGAACTTAAAAAAAAAATTCGAAAAACGAAAAATAATCATTTTCGAGTTCTAAGCGTTTTAAAAGAAAGAACAAAAAATTTTCTACAAGATTCAAAAGAACCAAAAAGGGTGGTTATCAAAAACGTTTTATTTCAGTTTATAAAAAAAATAAAAAAAGAACTCTTAAAAGTACATCCAACTCGATTTTTTATATTGAGAAGGGTGTATGAATCCGGCGAAACTAACAAAAAAAAAGATTCTAGAATTAGGAATCAGATAATTCATGACTCGTTTAGAAAAATTAAATTTACAGATAATACAAATTATTCACTGAGAGAAAAAAAAATTAAAAATCTGACTGATAGAACAAGGACAATCAGAAAGAAAACAAAGAGTCTTACAAAAGAAAAAAACAGCAACGCCAAGAAAAGAAGTAGTCCTAACAAAACAAGTTATAATGGAAAAGAAAAATCACCAAAAATTTTTTGGAAAATATTAAAAATAAAAAAAAGAAGCAATCGATTAATCTATAAATTAGATTTGTTTATAAAAATTTTCATTAAAAGAATATACATCGATATCTTTCTATGTATCATTCATATTGCCAGAATTCCTACACAACTAGTTCTTGAATCAAGAAATTTTTGTTTTGATAAATACATTTACAATAATAAAACAAACCAAGAAATAAAAAACAAAAAACAAATTAACTTTATTTCGACTCTAAAAAGTGAACTTTACAATATTAAGAATAGTAAGAGGAATTCACATCTTTTTTTTGACTTATCCTCTTTATCACAAGCATATGTATTTTACAAATTATCACAAACCCAAGTTATTAATTTGTATAAGTTAAGATCTATTTTTGAGTATCATTATCATGGAACTCCCGTTTTTCTTAAGACTGCAATAAAAAATTATTTTGTAACACAAGGAATATTTCATTCCGAATTAAGACATACAAAACTTTCAAGTTCTGAAACGAATCAATGGAAAAACTGGTTAAGAGGGCATTATCAATACAATTTATCTCAGATTAGATGGTTTGAATTAATACCACAAAAATGGCGAACTACAATAAATGAAGGTGGTATTACCCAAAATAGAGATTTAACAAAATGGAATTCGTATGAAAAAGATCGATTACTTTATCACAAAAAACAAAAGGATTTTAAAGTATATCCATTACCAAACCAAAAAGATAATTTTCCAAAATACTATATATATAATCTTTTATCATATAAATCTATTAATTCTGGAATTAAGAAGTCCTCATATATTATTTATGGATCACCATCAGAATTAAATAACAACCAAAAAATTACTTTTAATTACAACAATTATAAACAAAATTTATTTGAAAGCCTGGAGGAAATTCCTATCAATCATTATCTAGAAAAGGGCGATATTGTGTATATGCAAAAAAATCCAGATAGAAAATATTTTGATTGGACAATTCTCAATTTTTTTATAAGACAAAAAATAGATATTGAGGCCTGGACCAAAATGGATTATAGCAGTAATATAAATACTAAGCTTGGAAGTAATAATTACCAAAAAATTGAGAAAATGGATAAAAACAATATTTTTTATCTGATGATTCATCAAGATTTAGAAATAAATCCAATCAATGACAAGAAATTCTTTTTTGATTGGATGGAAATGAATGAAGAAATCCTAAACCCAATATCGATAAATCTGAAACTTCCGTTCTTCCCAGAATTTGTGCCACTTTCTAATGTATACAAAATAAAACCATGGATTATACCAAGCAAATTACTTCTTTTAAATTTAAATAAAAAGAAAAACATCAATGAAAAGAAAAAATTCCATTTTTTTAGACCATCGAATGAAAAAAGATATTCTGAATTAATGAATCGAAATCAAGAAGAAAAAGAACCCGCGGGCCGAAGAGGCCTTGGATCATATTCACAAAACCAAGATAAAATGAAAAAACAATATAAGATCCGGAATAAGATGAGACCAGAAATGATTTTCTTACGGAAACACTATTTGCTTTTTCAATGGATAATAGACGATGGTTTAATTCCGAATTTAACTGAAAGAATGATCAATAATATCAAGATATATTGTTACTTGCTTGGACTGATAAATCCAAGAGATACTACTATATCGTCTATTCAAAGGAAAGAAATAAATCTGGATATAATGGTGATTCGAAAAAAATTGACTCCTATAGAATTGAAAAAAAAAGGGATATTTTTTATCGATCCCATTCGTTTGTCTGTAAAAAACGACGGATACTTTATTATATATCAAACCGTAGGTATATCGTTGGTTCATAAAAGTAAGTACCAAACTCCTCAAAGATATCGAGAACAAAGATATATCAATAAAAAGAAATTGGATGAATTTCTCCCAAGATATCAAATAATAATTCGAAAGAGAGACAAAAAACATTATGATTTTATCGTTCCTGAAAAGATTTTATCATCTAGACGTCGTAGAGAATTGAGAATTCTAATTTCTTTCAACTCAAAGAATATAAATAGTGTGGATAAAAATCGAGTATTTTGTAACAAAAAGAACATAAAAAACAGGAATCCTTTTTTGGATCAAAAAAAGCATCTTGATAGAGATAAAAACGAATTAATTAAATTAAAGTTATTTCTTTGGCCTAATTATCGATTAGAAGACTTAGCTTGTATGAATAGATATTGGTTTAATACCAATAATGGAAGCTGTTTTAGTTTGTTAAGAATATATCCACAATTAAAAATTGGTTGATGGTACATTTTTCCTATATATTCTGTACCATATAGAAAAGCAAACAGATGCACATATGCCCTGTCTTACGTCCCAGTCTAATATTAGATCTTTTTTATTTAATACTAAGTCAATGACGTATCAATTTGTTTGGATAAAATATATAAAATAAACGAATATATGGAATAGTCCGAATTTTAGGTCTAAATTATTTGACGTTGTAAGTGTAAAAACGTACCATCTACTTTTTTATCCCTGTCCAACTAAAATTAAAATTCTTGTGTATACTAATTACTACATTAAAATGACTAATATTATTATTACTGATCAAATAAAATATTTTATATATAAATTAAAGGGTAGAAGGAGCTTTTTTTATGATAAAAAATAAATTCAGTGCAATTATTTTGAAAGAGGAAAACGAAGACAACAAGGGGTCTGTTGAATTTCAAGTAGTGAGTTTCACCAATAGGATACGGAGACTTACTTCACATTTGGAATTGCACAAAAAAGACTATTTATCTCAGAGAGGTCTGCGTAAAATTCTAGGAAAACGTCAACGGCTGCTCGCCTATTTGTCAAAAAAAAATAGAGTACGTTATAAAGAATTAATCGGACAGTTGGAGATTCGAGAAACAAAAAATCATTAATTTGAAGAGTCATTTTGAATTTTCGCTTAAATTTTGATGAACCTCTTTTCGCTTTCAGCAATTCATGGAAGAATGAATCGGGAAAAAACCTATGACTGCACCAGTTACACGAAATGACCTTATGATAGTCAATATGGGCCCTCAGCACCCATCAATGCACGGTGTTCTTCGACTCATTGTTACTCTAGATGGTGAAGATGTTATTGACTGTGAACCGATATTGGGTTATTTACATAGAGGAATGGAAAAAATTGCGGAAAACCGAACAATTATACAATATTTACCTTATGTAACACGTTGGGATTATTTAGCTACTATGTTCACTGAAGCAATAACTGTAAATGCACCAGAGCAGTTAGGCAATATTCAAGTGCCTAAAAGGGCCAGCTATATCAGAGTCATTATGTTAGAGTTAAGTCGTATAGCTTCGCATTTGTTATGGCTTGGCCCTTTTATGGCAGATATTGGCGCACAGACCCCCTTCTTCTATATTTTTCGAGAAAGAGAATTGATATATGACCTATTCGAAGCTGCTACCGGTATGCGAATGATGCATAATTATTTTCGTATTGGGGGCGTCGCTGCTGATTTACCTTATGGCTGGGTAGATAAATGTTTGGATTTTTGTGATTATTTTTTAACAAGAGTTACTGAATATCAAAGGCTTATTACACGGAATCCTATTTTTTTAGAGCGAGTTGAGGGGGTAGGCATTATTGGTGGAGAGGAGGCAATAAATTGGGGTTTATCGGGACCAATGCTACGAGCTTCCGGAATACAATGGGATCTTCGAAAGGTTGATCATTATGAGTCTTACGATGAATTTGATTGGGGAGTTCAATGGCAAAAGGAAGGGGATTCATTAGCTCGTTATTTAGTACGAATCGGTGAAATGACAGAATCAATAAAAATTATTCAACAGGCTTTAGAAGGAATTCCGGGGGGGCCCTATGAGAATTTGGAAATCCGGCGCTTTGATAAAGTATGGGATCCCGAATGGAATGATTTTGACTATCGATTTATCAGTAAAAAACCTTCTCCTACTTTTGAATTGTCAAAACAAGAACTTTATGTGAGAGTCGAAGCCCCAAAAGGAGAATTAGGAATTTTTCTGATAGGAGATAAGGGTGTTTTTCCTTGGAGATGGAAAATCCGACCACCGGGTTTTATCAATTTGCAAATCCTTCCTCAATTAGTTAAAAGAATGAAATTGGCTGATATTATGACAATACTAGGTAGCATAGATATCATTATGGGAGAAGTTGATCGTTAAAATGATAATAGATACAACAGAAGTACAAGCTATCAATTCTTTTTTTAGATTGGAATCCTTAAAAGAGGTATATGAGATCATATGGATGCTTGTCCCTATTTTTACTCCTGTATTAGGAATCACAATAGGTGTACTAGTAATTGTTTGGTTAGAAAGAGAAATATCTGCGGGGATACAACAACGTATTGGCCCTGAATACGCCGGGCCTTTGGGAATTCTTCAAGCTTTAGCAGATGGTACAAAATTACTTTTCAAAGAGAATCTTCTTCCATCAAGAGGAGATACTCGTTTATTCAGTATCGGACCATCCATAGCAGTCACATCAATTCTACTAAGTTCTTTAGTAATTCCTTTTGGATATCGCCTTGTTCTAGCCGATTTAAGTATTGGTGTTTTTTTATGGATTGCCATTTCAAGTATTGCTCCCGTGGGCCTTCTTATGTCAGGTTATGGATCAAATAATAAATATTCCTTTTTAGGTGGTTTACGGGCTGCTGCTCAATCAATTAGTTATGAAATACCATTAACTCTATGTGTGTTATCAATATCTCTACGTGTGATTCGTTAAGACATAAAATTTCCTCTATGTCTTTTCTTTCTAGGAAGGAAATTTCATGAGTTGAATATACATTTTTATTTTTTATTCATCATTCGGGTTGATGAACTAAACCAGATAGTTATATGAGTGAAAAAAACAGTTTCTTACTTTGCAGTAAAAAGATTCAGTCTCATTTCCTATGTACAAGTGTTAAGTGAAAGTAAACATAAGCATTATATACTATTTACCCCAAGATTGAGTGATTAGTCATCATGACTTGAAGCGGGTTCAAAAGGAGCAACTATCTAGGGATTTTAATAGCTATTAACAGACATGTATTACCCTAATGAGCGGGGTCCTTTTGACCAAAAAGAGTGGATAGTTAGGAACACCAAGGTACACAAAGGATTCGTAATAGAGATTATGATGTAAGTTATTCAACAGGAATTTCTGTTCATACTGCATAGCATAAAAGGGATTCTAATTGGGGCTTTATGTTGGTAGAAATGATGAAGGAGTACTCCCCACGATTCCGATCCAGAGTATTTTACTATCCACCGATTAAGTAAATAACTATCAAGAACGAAGTAATCCTTTACTTAAAGTACCTTTTTTTGAGAAAGGAGAATAGGAACAAAAAAATAAACTCGAAAGAATTAAATTGCACTACAAAAAAGATCTTTTTTAGAGAGATAGAATTCTTGTAATGTTTCGTGAACTAATGCAATGTATCGTTTTTTTCGTAATCAAAAATGCTAGGTTGAACTATTTATTGAGATTTCTACAAAAAACTTTTTATTTAAAGGTTAAGTTATTACTCAACAAAAAATTTTAAATTTTTAA